TAGTTAATAATCCTAGTGAGATTGGATTTATATGTTTATTCTGACAGGAAATAAGATATTCAAATAAATGATTTTTCATCGAATGACTATTCATCTATTGTATTTTCATGCAAATTAGGGGGCAAGAAAACTCTATGGAAAGATGGTGGTTCAATTCGATGTTGTTTAAGTTTAAGAAAGAGTTCGAACACAGGTGTGGGCTAAGTAAATCAACGGACAGTCTTGGTCCTATTGAAAATCAAAATACCAGTGAAAGTGAAGATCCTAATATAAATGATACGGATAAAGATATTCATAATTGGAGTGGTCGTGACAATTCTAGTTACAGTAATGTTGATCATTTATTCGACGTCAAGGACATTCGGACTTTCATCTCTGATGAAACTTTTTTAGTTAGGGATAGTAATGGGAACAGTTATTCCATATATTTTGATATTGAAAATCATATTTTCGAGATTGACAATGGTCATTCTTTTCGGAGTGAACTAGAAAGTTCTTTTTATAGTTCTCGTAATTCTAGTTATGTGAATAATGGATCTAAGAGTGACGATCCCCACTATGATCGTTACATGTATGATACTCAACATAGTTGGAATAATCATATTAATAGTTGCATTGACAGTTATCTTCAGTCTCAAATCTTTATTGAGACGGACATTCTAAGTGGTAGTTACAATTACAGCGACAGTTACATTTATAGTTCCATTTGTGGTGAAAGTGAGGTTTCCAGTATAAGAACCAACCCGAATGGTAGTGATTTAACTATAAGAGAAAGTTCGAATGATCTGGATGTAACTCAAAAATACAGACATTTATGGGTTCAATGCGAAAATTGTTATGGATTAAATTATAAGAAAATTTTTAAATCAAAAATGAATCTTTGTGAACAATGTGGATATCATTTGAAAATGAGTAGTTCAGATAGAATCGAACTTTCGATCGATCCGGGTACTTGGGATCCTATGGATGAAGACATGGTTTCTCTGGATCCCATTGAATTTCATTCGGAGGAGGAGCCTTATAAAGAGCGTATCGATTCTTATCAAAGAAAGACAGGATTAACTGAGGCTGTTCAAACAGGCATAGGCCAACTAAACGGCATTCCCGTAGCAATCGGGGTTATGGATTTTCAGTTTATGGGGGGTAGTATGGGATCCGTGGTGGGGGAGAAAATCACCCGTTTGATTGAGTACGCTACTAACAAATTTCTACCTCTTATTATAGTGTGTGCTTCCGGGGGGGCACGCATGCAAGAAGGAAGTTTGAGCTTGATGCAAATGGCTAAAATATCTTCCGCTTTATATGATTATCAATCAAATAAAAAGTTATTCTATGTACCAATCCTTACATCTCCTACTACTGGTGGGGTGACAGCTAGTTTTGGTATGTTAGGGGATATCATTATTGCCGAACCCAATGCCTACATTGCATTTGCGGGTAAAAGAGTAATTGAACAAACATTGAATAAAACAGTTCCTGAAGGTTCACAAGCGGCTGAATATTTATTCCAGAAGGGCTTATTCGATCTAATTGTACCACGTAATCCTTTAAAAAGCGTTCTGAGTGAGTTATTTCAGCTCCACGCTTTCTTTCCTTTGAATCAAAATTCAATCAAGTAGAATAGAACATTAAGTTCCATTTTTTATTTGTAGTAAATTTGTAGTAAACAAGTAGTTAGTTTATCGGAATCCAAGTAAAAATCAGACGAATGGGATTTATTTGTTGACATAAGATCTAATTGTAGAAAAAATAAAAAAAAAATAAAAAGTTGCGGATAACTCTTTTTTTTATCTATATTCCTGATTACTAATTAAGAAGCCTCTATCAACAAGATAAAAGAGTGAATTCTTCTTTTCGTGAAATTAGGAAAACAAAAAGAATTTCCCCGTACCGTCTTACGTATGTATATATAATCCAAAGATAGAAAATTTAGATTAGATATATAGTTTTGTATCTTTCTATATCGCCTGAGAATCCCATTTTGACTAAGAATCCCTTTTGGGTCGGATTCTAACGAATCTTTGGATAATTTGTAAGAAACTTTTTCTTTATTAAATTCGAAGACAAGAGCAACAGACGAAGAAAAGAATAATAATAAACATACATATCTTTCATGTAGAAAGATGAATAAGTCCATTATATACTCACTTAGATATATACTTAGATCTATACTAATTAAAATTCTAATTTAATAAATATTAATTAATAATAATTACAATTCTTAATTATAATTATTATAAGATATCTTTCTAAATAATAATAACAGGTACAAATAGTAAATCGAGGTATCCATTCTATGACAACTTTCGACTTTCCCTCTGTTTTGGTGCCTTTAGTAGGCCTAGTATTTCCGGCAATGGCAATGGCTTCTTTATCTCTTCATGTTCAAAAAAATAAGATTGTTTAGATCTGATGGGACCAAATCTCATCCATTTATTCTTTTTTTTTCAAAACTTAGATAACACAGATATCTATTTAGTGGAATATGGTATAACATGCG